TGCCACAACCAGTCCGTAAATTGTTAAAGCTTCCATAAAAGCTAGACTAAGCAATAAAGTACCTCGTATTTTACCCTCTGCTTCTGGTTGTCTCGCAATACCCTCTACAGCTTGGCCTGCAGCAGTACCTTGACCAACTCCGGGTCCAATAGAAGCAAGTCCTACAGCCAATCCAGCAGCAATAACGGAAGCGGCAGAAATCAGTGGATTCATGGTAAGTTCCTCGCACAAAAAAAAAAAAAAATGGTTAATGATACAATCAACCAATGAATTATTACTTAATTTTATCATTAAGTTTGATCATTAAGATCTATTGGGTCGGAGTAACTAAAAACTAATGATAATATTACTGAATCGTCAGAACTACTTCGATATCTCGTTTTTTGTTTCTACCCATGATGAAGTTTTTGTAAATCCATATACATACGGCTCTAGTTATTGCATTTCTTTCTTTCCAACCATTCTTTCATTCCATCCTTCGTTCTTTACTCTTCTATATCCTTGAGTTCATCTGTTTTTTCATCCAATCCACAATCACAAATGAAACAGAAGAAAGGACTTGACTTATCTTGTAATCCATCTAATCTAAATGCAGTAAACTGCAATCAAATCAATATATGCAATCATCAATATATGCAATGGATATCAATATGATCGATATCAACGATATCAATATATCAATATAACGATATCAATATGTATATCAATACATATATATATATATTTTTTATTTATTTTGCTATATATATTGCTATCTATATATATTGCTATATATATTACATATATATAGCATATAGTTAGATATATATATAGTTAGTTAGTATATAGGTAAGGCATAAGGACTTCTATTTATATATAGATAGGACTATATAACTAGTGAATATCTAATATTACATATACATATTACATATACATTTCTTTCTTCCATAACGTAAACTGGCCACATTTTATATTGAATCGGATTATAGAATCATTCCTCGAAACCCACACAAAAAGCGGCTAGACTTATAGACATTACATACATCTAGTGTGACCTCCCCAACCCATCCTTTTTTTTTTTTTTTTACAATTCCGTAATATCGTTCATCTTCTCTCCTACGACTCTAGGTCATATATTCATACGTATTTATATCTATTATGTTCTCCAACCAAGCAGATTATCTTGAACCATGCATGAATTGGGATAAGCTAAAAAAAAAGACTATTTCGAAAACTAGTCAATGATGACCCTCCATGGATTCACCTATATAAGCCGCGGCTAACGTTGCAAAAATAAGAGCTTGAATACCACTTGTAAATAATCCAAGAAACATGACAGGTATAGGAACTACTGAAGGGACTAAAGAAACAAGAACAACAACTACTAATTCATCAGCCAATATATTCCCGAAAAGTCGAAAACTAAGAGATAAGGGTTTTGTGAAATCTTCTAGGATGTTAATTGGTAAAAGTATTGGAGTTGGTTTGATGTATTTCTCGAAATAACCCAACCCTTTTTTGGTAAGACCTGCATAAAAATATGCCACTGACGTGGGTAAAGCTAAAGCAACAGTAGTATTTATATCATTCGTGGGCGCAGCTAACTCCCCATGAGGTAACTGTATGATTTTCCAAGGTAAAAGGGCACCTGACCAATTAGAAACAAAAATAAATAGGAACATAGTTCCAATAAAAGGAACCCAAGGTCCATATTCTTCTCCAATCTGGGTTTTGCTCAAGTCTCGAATAAATTCAAGGACATATTCAAAGAAATTCTGACCGTCGGTCGGAATGGTTTGTGGATTCCGAACAGCTATGATGGCTGAACCTAACAAGATAGCAATTACGACCCAAGAAGTGATAAGTACTTGGGCATGGATTTGTAAACCTCCTATTTGCCAATAGAAATGTTGGCCTACTTCTACACCCGATATATCGTATAACCCCTTGAGTGTTTTAATGTAACATGGTATAACATTCATATTGTCCTCTGATAGAAATTGAACTTCAAAAAAGGAATTAGTTTGATTCAACCATTTCTTTCTCAACTCACCAACTTGAATCATTAATCATATATTTAGGATACCAAGAAATCACATAACATCATAATATATATCAATATCCCCAGTTCTTTTTTTTTCTATTTTTAAAAATTCAAAAAAAAGTAACCGATCCAATAAATCTATGGAGTTGCCCAATAATTAACATTAACTAATTTTATTATTCTTAATCTTAATCATAATCAACGATTTATTATATAGCTAGAACGACCTTCACAAATTGCGGATACTAATTTGTTAAGAATCAATCGAATTGAAGCTATAGCGTCATCGTTGGCTGGAATCGAAATATCTGCAAGATCTGGGTCACAATTTGTATCGATTAAACAAATCGTTGGAATCCCCAAAATGGCACATTCTCGAAGAGCCGTATATTCTTCTTGCTGATCAACGATGATCACAATATCAGGCAATCCCGTCATATATTTGATCCCACCGAGATATGTTTGCAAGGTAGATAATTTTCTCTTCAACATTGCTGCATCTCTTTTGGGGAGACGGTTGAGTTTCCCCATCTTTTCTTCTGCTCTTAAGTCCCTGAACTTATAAAGTCTCGTTTCCGTAGTGGACCAATTCGTTAACATACCACCGAGCCATTTTTGATTAATAAAATGAGACCGAGCCCTTATTGCAGCTGATGCTACTGAATCCGATGCTTTATTTTTGGTACCGACGATTAAGAAGTTTTTTCCCCTACTTGCTGCATCAAAAACTAAATCACAGGCTTCTGATAAAAAACGAGCAGTTCTAGCGAGATTTGTAATATGAATACCTTTACGCTTTGCAGAAATGTAAGGGGCCATTCTAGGATTCCATTTCTTAGTACCATGACCAAAATGAACTCCTGCTTCCATCATCTCTTCCAAATTGATGTTCCAATATCTTCTTGTCATTTTTTCCCACACTTCCTTTTTGTTTTTTCTTTTTCGTATTATTAACAAAGAGACGAGGTACCTTGAAATAAATAATTGTTCCGATGGAACCTTCTACCGGGGATTGACCATTGATACACAGCACAAACCATAATTTTTTTTAATTACTTATTTTATTTATTACCAAATCAATAATCAGACCAGTATAGTTAAAAGATAGTTAAAGTGAAAATGAACCCGCTATTAGGAATCATTAAATCGCATAAATGATTGTTCTGATGTCTCATGTAAATTTGTCTCATGGAAATTGTTTGTCGCGTAAGAACAAAATAATTCTCTATGGTGTAACAAAATATCTCTCATTTCCAACTCGAATAGATTTTTTCTTTTGATTTCCAAATAAATGTTTTTGTCTTGCCTTGAACGGTGCACAAATTTTTGGAATCCGGTACCAACAGGTATAATCCCCCCCAGAACAACGTTCTCTTTCAGGCCTTTCAACCAATCAATACGACCTCGTAGAGCAGCTTTTGCTAAAACTCGAGCGGTTTCTTGAAAACTTGCTTCGGATATGAAACTTTGAGTATTCAGAGACGCTCTTGTTATTCCCAATGAGATTGCCCGATAACAGATTGATTCGTCCAAAGCGCGCCCTGCTCGTTCCGCTCGCAACAATCCGATTAATTCTCCAGGCGAAAAAACATTAGACATTCCATCTTCTGAAACCAACACTTTTGATGTTACTTGACGTACAATAATCTCTATATGTCTATTATGGATCTGTACCCCCTGGGATCGATAAACCTTTTGGATCTTATTAACCAAAGAGATACGACTTTGGGCTATGGTTAGCTCAGCTCCAATCAAAAACCCCCAGGGGATCCCAAGAATTCTTGGTATACGCTCGTTCCAACCTTCAACTCTCCTTTCGAGGTTCATCGATATTGAATCAATCGAACGCACTTCTAAGATTTGTTCTACTTTTGGAAGACCTTGCGTTATGTCACCAGATCTCGATTTTTCATATATAAATGTAACTAATGTATCTCCTTCGTAAAGGATTTTCCCATAATGACCATGAACAGTTGCTCCAGGAGTAGCCAAATAAGACTTAGCCGATCTTATAACTAAAAAGTCGACATTAACAATTAAAATTTGACCAGATTTTTTTACGTGTGGTTCGTATTTAAATAGACATACATTTTCACAAATAAATTGTCCAAGGCTAATTTTGATCGATGTCTCTTCACAATAATCATGATGGAGAAAGCACCAATTCAAATGGAATGGGTTCAAAACGATGTTACTGCATAGATCGGGATTATAAATCCTCCTATTTTCATCTATTAAACAGTATTTAAGTACTTGAAGTACTTGGAAAATCTGTTTCAAATTGTCAAGTAGCAAATATTTCTTTAACACGATCTGATTATGAGTTATTAAATGGTAAGATGAATAAAAATTCGATATTTTAGGTACAATAGCGCCTAAGGGACCTAAATAATCCCTAATTGGAATTAGGGGATCCGATTCTTTTGTCACATTGTTATATTTCGAACTATTGAATGGACCAATTCGAGAACAATTGGATGATGACAAAATTAGCAAAGATTGGCATTCCTTATTTCGATTCAACAACATACCAATAGTTCCTTGATGTTGGCTAAGTGATTGAATCTTCGCCTTGGAATAAAAAGGATTGATATTGGTGCAATCTAATCCATTATCGGGAATCAATCCGGAACTTGCCCTATCATACCTTTTTCCGGTATACGAAATAGTGGACTTGACTAACTCAATTCTTATGAAATCGCGAATTAGATCATTTGCCCTTACCTCAACAAAGGAAGCATGAACCTCTTCTATAGAACCATTTTGTTCTTGGTCCCAATTCAATACTAAGCAAGTCCGAACTAATTGAATACTTGTGTGATAAATTCCTCGAATTGACTTGCCATTTCCATAAAGGATATAATTGACAACTCTAAATTGGACATTATCCTTTTCCTGCAAGATATCACGAGGGAAAAGTGTTGCTAAATTTATCCCATCGGATATTTCATATGTGACTACGGGTCGAACCAAAACA